GGATCAGTATCATTATTGGGTTTATACCAATGAGCAAAAAAAGTACAACTTGAACAATGAATTAATAAGTCGAACAAAAGCTCTAGAAAAAGAAAATGGATTTCTTGCTCTAGATATGCTCGAAAAAAGGACCAGATTATGCAATGATGAAAACGAACAAGAATACTTGCCCAAAACGTATGACCCCTTTTTGAGGGGACCATATCGTGGAACAATAAAAAAATTCTATTCACATATGATCATGAATGATTTAATCACTTCTACAGATACGGAGGATTCCATAGAAATCAATTGGATAAATAAGATTTATGGGCTACTTCCTAATAATTCTAATTATTCCAGAAAATTTGAACATCAAAAGAATCCGCCTGATAGGGAATCATTACTGAATTATATTGGTAATTCCTTAACCTCAATCAAAGAATTTCCTTTTGAGCCTGCACCCATTTTGCATTTTAAAAAATATTCTTTATTGAGAGAGCAAACAAGAATTGATTTAGAAAATCAAACAAAAGCTTTAAAATGGGTATTCGATGTAATTACAACTGATCCAAATGATCAAACAATAATTAGAAATAAATCTATTGGAATAGAAGAAATCCGTAAACGGGTTCCCCGGTGGTCATACAAATTAACTAATGATTTGGAAGAACAGAAGGAAGAAAATGAGGAAGAATCTAAGGAAGATCATGAAATTCGTTCAAGAAAAGCCAAACGCGTAGTAATTTATACTGATAACAATCAGAATACCAACCCTATTATAACTACAAATAATACTAATAATAGTGATCAAGCAGAAGAGGTGGCTTTGATACGTTACTCGCAACAATCGGATTTTCGTCGGGATATAATCAAAGGATCCATGCGTGCTCAAAGACGTAAAACGGTTATTTGGGAAATGTTTCAAGCAAATGTGCATTCTCCGCTTTTTTTGGATCGAATAGACAAAACATTTTTTTTTTCTTCTTTTTATATCTCTGAAATGATGAATCTCATTTTTAGGAATTCGTTGGGGAGAGAACCAGAATTGCAAATTTCACATTTTGATTTTGAGGAGGAAGCAACAAGGGAAAAAGAGAAAAAAAGCGAAGAAAAAAAAGAGGAAAATGAACGTATAGTAATATCAGAAACTTGGGATAGCATTATATTTGCTCAAGCAATAAGAGGTTTGATGTTAGTAACCCAATCTTTTCTTAGAAAACACATTGTATTGCCTTCATTGATAATTGCTAAAAATATTGGCCGTATGTTATTATTCCAATTCCCCGAATGGTATGAGGATTTGAAGGAGTGGAATAGAGAAATGCATGTTAAATGCACTTATAATGGTGTTCAATTATCAGAAACAGAATTTCCCAAAGATTGGTTAACAGACGGTATTCAGATAAAGATTCTATTTCCTTTCTGTTTGAAACCTTGGCGAAGATCTAAAATACGATCTCATCCTAGGGATCAAATAAAAAAAAAAGGAAAAAAAGACAATTTTTGTTTTTTAACAGTTTGGGGAATGGAAGCGGAATTACCTTTTGGGAATCCCCGAAAACGACCTTCCTTTTTTGAACCCATTTATAAAGAACTCCAAAAAAAAGTTAGAAAAGTTAAAAAGGATTTATTTCTACTTCTAAAAGTTTCAAAAGAAAAAACAAGATGGATCATTAAAATACTTCTAGTTCTAAAACGAATAATGAAGGAAATTCAAAAAGTAAATCCAATATTCTTATTTGAATTGAGCAAGGGGAAAGTATATGAAACGGCTGAAAATGGAAAAGATTCCGAAATAAATAATAAGATTATTCACAAATCAACCATTCAAATCCAATCCATGAATTGGACAAATTATTCACTCATAGAAAAAAAGATGAAAGATCTTTCTGATAGAACAATCACAATCAGGAATCAAATAGAACGAATCACAAAAGACAAGAAAAAAATAATTATAACTTGTGATGATAAAAGATCGAAATCACAGAAACATATTTGGCAGATATTCCAAAGAATAAATATACGATTAATACGTAAATCACATTATTTTATGAAATCTATGATTGAAAATATATATATAGATATCTTGCTATGTATGATTACCATTCACAGGATATATTTCCAACTTTTCTTTGAATCAACAAAAAAAATAATCAATAAATCCGTTTACAACGATCAAACAAATCATGAAGGAATTGATGAAAGAGATCAAAATACAATGAACTTTTTTTCCACTATAAAAAAGTCCTTTTCGAATACTAATATTAGTAATAGTACAAAAATGTATTATGACTTATCCTCCTTGTCCCAAGCATATGTATTTTACAAATTATCACAAACCCAATTACTTAACAAGTATCAATTGAAATCTCTACTTCAATATCAGGGGACTTACCCTTTTATTAAGGAGAAAATCAAGAATTATTGTATGACACGAGGAATATTTGATTACAATTCAAGACATAAGAAAATTCATAAGTCTGGAATGATTGAATGGAAAAACTGGTTAAAGGGGCATTATCAATACAATTTATCTCAAACCAAATGGTCGCGGTTAGTACCACAAAAATGGCGAAATAGAATCAATCAACATTATAGGATTCAAAATAAGGACTCAATTAAAGCGGATTCATATAAAAAAGAAAAAAACCAATTAATTCATTACGTGAAACAAAATTACTATGCAGCGGATTCATTGACAAATCAAAAAGAAAAATGGAAAAAACACTACAGATATGATCTTTTATCACATAAATATATGAACTATGGGGATAAGGAGGATTCTTATATTTATGGGTCAAGATTACAAGTAAATGGGGTTCACAAAATTCCATATAATTTCAATAAACCAAAATCTGAATCATTTTATGTATTGGTAAGTACAGCTATTAGTGATTATCTAGAAGAAGGATATATTATTGATACGCATAAAATTGATACGCATAAAAATCTAGATAGAAAATATTTTGATTGTCAAATTCTCCACTTTTGTCTTAGAAAAAATATTGATATTGAGACCTGGACCAATACACATATCGGTACCAAAATTGATAAAAATACTAAGACTGAAAAAAAAATCAACAACAAATTGAAAAAAAAAGATATTTTTTATCTTATGATTCATCAAGAAATCAACCCATCCAATCAAAAAAGTATTTTTTTTAATTGGATGGGAATGAATCAAGAAAGAGTTTATCATACCATATCAAATCTAGAATCTTGGTTCTTCCCAGAATTTGTCTTACTTTTTGATGCATATAAGATTAAACCATGGATTATACCAATCAAATTACTTCTTTTTGACTTTTTTTTTTATAAAAATAAAAGTCAAAATAAAAACATCAATATAAATGGAAAAAATAATCTTCAGATGATATCTCATCAAAAAAAATATCTTAAATTAGAAAATTCCAACCAACAAAAAAATGAGCAACAGGACCAAGTAAATCTTGTATCAGATCTACGAAAAGAAAACAAAAAAAAAGATATTGAAGAGAATTATGCGAGATCAGACATTACCATTAAAAAAGGTAAGAAGAAAAAACAATCCAAGAAAAACAAGGAAGCAGAACTAGATTTCTTCCTGAAAAAATATTTCCTTTTTCAATTAAGATGGGATGACTCCTTGAACCAAAGAATGATCAATAATATCAAGGTATATTGTCTCTTACTTAGACTGATAAATCCAAAAGAAATTGCTATATCCTCGATTCAAAGAGGAGAGATGCATCTGGATGTAATGCTAATTCAGAAAGATCTAGCTCTTACAGAATTGATAAAAAAGGGAATATTAATTATCGAACCAATTCGTCTATCTATAAAAAGGGATGGAAAATTTATTATATATCAAACTATAAGTATTTCATTGGTCGAGAACAATAAACACCAAACTAATAGAAAATGCATAAAAAAAAGATATATTGATAAGAGGAATTTGGATAAACCCATTGTACGATATGGGAATATGCTTGTGAATGGGGACCCAAATTATTATGATTTCCTTGTTCCCGAAAATATTCTATCTCCTAGACGTCGCAGAGAATTGAGAATGTTAATTTGTTTCAATTCCCATAATTGGAATGTTACGGATAGAAATAGAAATCCATTATTTTGCAATGAAAATAACATAAGAAACTCTGGAAAATTTTTGGATGAGGACAAGCATCTTAATACGGATACAAATAAATTCATTAAATGCAAATTTATTCTTTGGCCCAATTACCGATTAGAAGATTTAGCTTGTATGAATCGCTATTGGTTTGATACCAATAATGGCAGTCGTTTCAGTATGTCAAGGATACAGATGTATCCACGATTTAGAATTATTTAATTTAATAGTATATTTTCTATATCATATATATATCTATATTCCGTGACATTTTCGGTATATGAAAGCCGAAAGATGTATGCATATGCTATGTTATATTTTGGTAAATGATACAGATTGAATGGTGTATCCATTCAATTGGATATAGGAATAAATAAATTAGGGGAATCCTTTTAGATAGAAATAAATTCTTTTCCTTCGTTAATGCGGAAACATATTATCCCTTTCTATCCAAATCAAATTTTCAATTTGATTTGGATAAAATAAAGAAGTAGTATATGAATAAATCCAAATTTTTGTGTGTACTAGATGTGTGTACTAGATTAAAATAACCGGCATAATTCTTTTTTTTTTTTTTATTTTTCCTGATCGGAAAAATCCATGAAAAAGAAAGAAAAAGGATAGAAAAATTTTTTATGGTCAAGAATTCATTCATTTCCATTATTCCACAAGAAGAAAAAGAAGAAAACAAGGGTTCTGTTGAATTTCAAGTATTCAGTTTCACCAATAAGATACGGAGACTTACTTCACATTTGGAATTGCACAAAAAAGATTTTTTATCACAAAGGGGTCTACGAAAAATTCTAGGAAAACGTCAACGGTTGCTGGCTTATTTGTCAAAGAAAAATAGAGTACGTTATAAGAAATTAATTGGTCAGTTGGATATTCGAGAGCCAAAAACTCGTTAATTTAATCGTTTGAATTTTTTTTAGTAGTATTCAATTTTTCGTTTTGATGAGTCTCGTTTTGAGGAATTCATGGAATAATGAATTAAGGAAGAAAAGATATGACAGTACCGGTTACAAGAAAGGATCTCATGATAGTCAATATGGGGCCTCACCACCCATCAATGCATGGTGTTCTCCGACTAATCGTTACTCTCGATGGTGAAGATGTTATTGACTGTGAGCCCATATTGGGCTATTTACACAGAGGAATGGAAAAGATAGCGGAAAATCGAACAATTATACAATATCTACCTTATGTAACACGATGGGATTATTTAGCTACTATGTTCACAGAGGCAATAACCGTAAATGCGCCAGAACAATTGGAAAATGTTCAAGTACCTCAAAGAGCTAGCTATATCAGAGTAATTATGCTGGAATTGAGCCGTATAGCTTCTCATTTGTTATGGCTTGGACCTTTTATGGCGGATATCGGTGCACAGACTCCCTTTTTCTATATTTTCAGAGAAAGGGAATTGATATATGATCTATTCGAAGCCGCCACAGGTATGCGAATGATGCATAATTATTTCCGTATTGGAGGAGTAGCTGCTGATCTACCTTATGGATGGATAGATAAATGTTTGGATTTCTGCGATTATTCTTTAACAGGAGTTGTTGAATATCAAAAACTTATTACGTGGAATCCCATTTTTTTGGAACGAGTTGAAGGAGTGGGCATTATTGGTGGAGAAGAAGCTGTAAATTGGGGTTTATCAGGACCGATGTTACGAGCTTCTGGAATCCAATGGGATCTTCGTAAAGTTGATCATTATGAGTGTTACAATGAATTCGATTGGGAAGTCCAATGGCAAAAAGAAGGAGATTCATTAGCTCGTTATTTAGTACGAATCGGTGAAATGAAGGAATCCATAAAAATTATTCAACAAGCTCTAGAAGGAATTCCTGGAGGACCTTATGAAAATTTAGAAGTACGACGCTTTGATAGAGCAAAGAATTCCGAATGGAATGATTTTGAATATAGATTTATTAGTAAAAAACCTTCACCCAATTTAGAATTGTCGAAACAAGAACTTTATGTGAGAGTGGAAGCCCCAAAAGGAGAATTGGGAATTTATTTGATAGGAGATAATAGTGTTTTCCCCTGGAGATGGAAAATTCGTCCACCTGGTTTTATCAATTTGCAAATTCTTCCTCAGCTAGTTAAAAGAATGAAATTGGCTGATATCATGACGATATTGGGTAGTATAGATATCATTATGGGAGAAGTTGATCGTTGAAATGATAATTGATACGACAGAAGTACAAACTATCAATTCTTTTTATACATCGGGATTTTTAAAAGAAGTGTATGGACTAATATGGATTGTACCCATTTTGACCCTTATATTGGGAATAACAATGGGGGTACTAGTAATTGTGTGGTTAGAAAGAGAAATATCTGCAGCGATACAACAACGTATTGGGCCTGAATATGCTGGCCCGTTGGGAATTCTTCAAGCTATAGCGGATGGGACTAAACTACTTTTTAAAGAGGACCTCCTCCCATCTCGAGGAGATATTCGTTTGTTTAGTGTGGGACCGTCTATAGCGGTTATATCAATTCTACTAAGTTATTTAGTAATTCCTTTTGGGTATCGTCTTGTTTTAGCCGATCTCAGTATAGGTGTTTTTTTATGGATCGCCATTTCTAGTATTGCTCCTATTGGGCTTCTTATGTCAGGATATGGATCGAATAATAAATATTCCTTTTTAGGTGGTCTACGAGCTGCTGCTCAATCTATTAGTTATGAAATACCATTAACTCTATGTGTGTTATCAATATCTCTACGTGCGATTCGTTGGAATATGAACTTTGAACCCCTCTTCTAGAAATAAAAGAAAAAAGAAAGAGGTTCAATGTATTGAATAGATGTTTTCATTTTTTTTATTCAGCATTCGGGTTGATGAGTTAAACCAGATAGTTATATGAGTGAAACTAAACAGCTTCCAAATTTGTAGTAAGAAGAAACAATCTCATTCCCTATGTACAAGAATAAAGTTGAAGTAAAAATAAGCAGTGTAAACTGCTTACCCCAAGATTAAGATTTTTTGATTAGTCATCATATCTTGAAGCGGGCGCAAACAAAAGATCAACTGTATGGAGTTTCTACTACTGTCTCATATGTATTACTATACCGGGGATCAATCAAAAGTCAGTGGACGGTTAGGAACACCAAGGTACACAAAGGATTAGTAATGGAGATAATGTAGGGTATCAAAAAAGAGGTATTTCTTCATAAAACGAATCATAATAAGGACTTGAAATTGGTAGAAATGATCAAGTAGTACTTCCCTACGATTCCGATCTAGAGTATGCTCCTATTCACTGGTTAAAGAAATGACTATCAAGAACGAATTAATTCTTTATTTTATTTTTGAGTATCCTCCTCTGAGACAGAAGAACAGGAAAAAAGAAATGGAATGTAGTAATTGAATGAATAATAAAAAAAGGGGATCCTTATTTATTCTTTTCTCTATCCATATTCATACATATTGAATTCTTATCACGATTCATGAACTAATGACTAATTCTTTTTATTTTGTATTGATTGATATAAGGAGTATTTTATTGAAATATTAAGTTATTACCGAACAAAGAGAAATTTTTATTGTAAAGGATGAGATCAATTCGGAAGCACTTTTTTTCTTATTCTAGCAGACAGAATTCCATTGGTCTAATTTGGGACTTTCCGATGTATCTTTATTCTATCCATCCAAAGATGGTGATAATACCGAACCCATCCTTACATTTTTTTTGTGGCCATCGAGGAGCCGTATGAAGTTGAGGTCTCACGTACGGTTTTGAAATAGCGATGGGAACAGTGATGTTATTATCGACTATGATTATCTAACAGTTCAAGTACAGTTGATATAGTTGAAGCACAGTCAAAATATGGTTTTTGGGGGTGGAATCTGTGGCGTCAGCCTATAGGATTTATTGTTTTTATAATTTCTTCTCTAGCCGAATGTGAGAGATTGCCCTTTGATTTACCAGAAGCGGAGGAGGAATTAGTAGCAGGTTATCAAACCGAGTATTCGGGTATCAAATACGGTTTATTTTATCTTGCTTCTTACCTAAATTTATTAGTTTCTTCATTATTTGTAACAGTTCTTTACTTAGGTGGGTGGAATTTACCTATTCCGTATATATCCATTTCTGAGCTTTTCGGAATAAAAAAAATCGCCAGCATTTTTGGAATGACAATGGGTATCCTTATTACATTAACTAAAGCTTATTTGTTTCTCTTCATTTCTATCACAACAAGATGGACTTTACCTAGAATGAGAATGGACCAGTTATTAAATCTTGGATGGAAATTTCTTTTACCTATTTCTCTAGGTAATCTGTTATTAACAACTTCTTCCCAACTTCTTTCATTATAAATAAGAGAATACGATAACACTATTTTAGATTCATAATCTCTATCAAACAAGAGAAAGAAACGTCAAATTTTTCATGTATATCTACAATATGTTCCCTATGGTAATTGGGTTCATCAATTATGGTCAACAAACAATACGAGCTGCAAGGTACATTGGTCAAAGTTTCATAATTACCTTATCCCACACAAATCGTTTACCTGTAACTATTCAATATCCTTATGAAAAATCGATCACATCAGAGCGTTTCCGGGGTAGAATCCACTTTGAATTTGATAAATGTATTGCTTGTGAAGTATGTGTTCGTGTATGCCCGATAGATCTACCCGTTGTTGATTGGAGATTTGAAAGAGATATTAAAAAGAAACAATTACTTAATTATAGTATAGATTTCGGGGTTTGTATATTTTGTGGTAACTGTGTCGAGTATTGTCCAACAAATTGTTTATCAATGACTGAAGAATATGAACTTTCTACTTATGATCGTCACGAATTGAATTATAATCAAATTGCTTTGGGTCGATTACCAATCTCAATAATTGGAGATTATACAATTCAAACAGTTATGAATTCGACTCAAATAAAAATAGACAAAGATAAACCCTTTGATTCAAGAACAATTACCGATTACTAAGATTTTGTTTTGATATAAAGGATCCAAGCTTTTTATTTTGGGTAGTCAGTAACTACAAATAAAAACTAATGATTGTTGAGACTCACTCTTTGATTTAAACTAAAAATATATTTTTAGTGATGATTTCTAAATAGCAAATTTCAACTACTTTTTTCTTTTTTTCTTTCGGATAAATATAAATAAAGTAAGGTTGGCCCGATAATTTTATCTATATCTACATTAATCCATATTCAAATTCAATTCAATTATAAATGTATCATATACAATATTATATACAAGAAAACAAAAATAGGGTAACCCCTTTTCCTTTCCTGGACCATTTATTTAGTAAAGTTAAAGTAAGGTCATGAAATAGTTAAAGTTATTTATTTTGTATTTTATACATAATGGATTTACCTGGACCAATACATGATATTCTTGTTGTATTTCTGGGGTCAATTCTTGTATTAGGGGGTCTGGGGGTAGTATTATTTACCAATCCAATTTATTCTGCCTTTTCGTTGGGATTGGTTCTTGTTTGTATATCCTTATTCTATATTTCATCGAACTCCTATTTTGTAGCTGCCGCACAGCTCCTTATTTATGTGGGAGCCATAAATATCTTGATCATATTTGCTGTAATGTTCATGAATGGTTCAGAATATTCCAATAATTCCTATTTTTGGACCATTGGAGATGGGGTCACTTTGATGGTTTGTACAACTATTCTTTTTTCACTAATTACTACTATCCCAGATACGTCATGGTATGGAATTATTTGGACTGCAAGGTCAAACCAGATTATGGAACAGGACCTAATAAATAACGTTCAACAAATTGGGATTCATTTATCAACAGATTTTTATCTTCCATTTGAACTCATTTCAATAATTCTTTTAGTTTCCTTGATAGGTGCAATTACTATGGCTCGACAATAAGCAATAAAAATACTTAACTTATAATGATTTCCAATTCTTAGAATTCTAACTAAATTCTAAATAAATAGAAATTTTTAGTTAAATCTATCTACCGTCAATATCTTCTTTTGTTGTGTAATTGTTCTATTCTAATCAATTGAATCGGTTGAATTGTTGTTCATATTGAAATGAATCGAGATTGATAAGGAGTTAGTCAATGATGTTTGAGCATGTCCTTTTTTTGAGTGTTTATTTATTTTCTATCGGTATCTATGGATTGATCACAAGTCGAAACATGGTTAGAGCGCTTATGTGTCTTGAGCTTATACTAAATTCGGTTAATATCAATCTTGTAACATTTTCTGATATATTTGATAGTCGCCAATTAAAAGGAGACATTTTCTCAATCTTTGTTATAGCCATTGCAGCTGCTGAAGCAGCTATTGGACTTGCTATTGTTTCGTCGATCCATCGTAACAGAAAATCAACTCGTATTAATCAATCGAATTTGTTGAATAATTAGTGATAATCATCATAGATAATTTAAATAAAGACACATAAAAATATTTAATAGAATTGAAATACTATTTTTTATTGAATTTGAATGCAATTCCATTTTATTGAATTGCATTTTTATATTTATATTTATTTATATTGAAATAATGATGACCGATTTGTTGGCCAATTAATTTTAATTCGCATGTGCAACTCGTATCATCATAATTGTTGAAACGAAAATCAAAGTGTCTTGACCTTTTCTCATAAACAGATTGATTTAAGAAATATATTGATTGTTTTTAATAAACCACTGTTTCGTCTGGTGTCTACAATATTACAATATATAATATATGATTCATTTACTACTAATTTGATTTGACCAGATCGAAAATCTTTTATGTTCAAAACTTTATAGATCCAATGTCACATTCAGTAAAAATTTATGATACATGTATAGGGTGTACTCAATGTGTACGAGCTTGCCCCACAGATGTATTGGAAATGATACCTTGGGACGGATGTAAAGCCAAGCAAATAGCTTCCGCGCCAAGAACCGAGGACTGTGTAGGTTGTAAGAGATGTGAATCTGCCTGCCCAACAGATTTTTTGAGTGTCCGTGTTTATTTAGGGCCTGAAACAACTCGCAGCATGGCTCTATCTTATTGATACGTTACAAAAAACTCCACTTGAATCGTTTGTGATTCCTCTTTACCGACAAAAGCCCGTGCTCGACAAAATATATTATTTTGAGGACGGGCTTTTCTGGTCAAAATGTATCTAGTCTTTATCACGAGTTATTTTCCTTGGTTAACAATACTTGTTGTTTTACCGATATTCGCGGGTTCCTCAATTTTATTTTTCCCTCATAGAGGGAATAAGATGTTTAGGTGGTATACTATGTGTATATGCTTATTAGAACTCCTTCTAACGACTTATGCATTCTGTTATCATTTCCAATTGGATGATCCATTAATGCAATTGAAGGAAGATTCTAAATGGATAGATGTTTTTGATTTCCACTGGAGACTAGGAATCGATGGACTTTCCATAGGACCCATTTTACTGACAGGATTTATCACTACTTTAGCAACTTTAGCAGCTTGGCCAATTACTCGAAATTCGCGGTTGTTCTATTTCCTGATGCTAGCAATGTACAGCGGTCAAATAGGATTATTTTCCTCTCGAGACTTTTTACTTTTTTTCATCATGTGGGAGTTAGAATTAATTCCTGTTTACTTACTTTTATCCATGTGGGGGGGAAAGAAACGTCTCTACTCGGCTACAAAGTTTATTTTGTACACTGCAGGGGGTTCCATTTTTTTCTTAATAGGAGTTCTAGGTATGGGTTTATATGGTTCCAATGAACCAACATTAGATTTTGAAAGATTAATTAATCAATCATATCCTGTGGCATTGGAAATAATATTCTATTTTGGCTTCCTTATTGCTTATGCTGTCAAATTGCCGATTATACCCCTACATACATGGTTACCCGATACCCATGGAGAAGCACATTACAGTACATGTATGCTTTTAGCTGGAATCCTATTAAAAATGGGCGCATATGGATTGATTCGGATCAATATGGAATTACTACCCCACGCTCATTCTATATTTTCTCCTTGGTTGGTGATAATAGGAACAATGCAAATAATCTATGCAGCTTCAACTTCTCTTGGTCAACGTAATTTAAAAAAGAGAATAGCCTATTCCTCTGTATCTCACATGGGTTTCACAATTATAGGAATTGGTTCTATAACCGACATGGGACTCAATGGAGCTATTTTACAAATGCTCTCTCATGGATTTATTGGTGCTGCACTTTTTTTCTTGGCGGGAACGAGTTGTGATAGAACACGTCTTGCTTATCTCGAAGAAATGGGAGGGATATCTATCCCAATGCCAAAAACATTTACCATGTTCAGTAGCTTCTCAATGGCTTCTCTTGCATTGCCAGGAATGAGTGGTTTTGTTGCGGAATTTGTAGTATTTTTTGGACTAATTACTAGTACAAAATATCTTTTAATGTCAAAAATGCTAATTACTTTTGTAATGGCAATTGGAATGATATTAACTCCTATTTATTTATTATCTATGTTACGTCAGATGTTTTATGGATACAAGTTATTTAATATTCCAAACTCGAATCTTTGGGATTCTGGACTACGAGAACTATTTCTTTCAATCTGTATCTTTCTACCCGTAATAAGTATTGGTATTTATCCCGATTTTGTTCTCTCGTTATCAGTTGACAAGGTACACGCTATCTTATCCAATTATTATCATAGATAGTGTTTCATTAATGAAACGGAAGGAAAGTCTTATAATTCTTTGAATTTAATATTTTGAAAATCGTTTGCTGTACTGTATAATGAAAAAAGAAATAAAATGAATAAGAATTGTAATTAGGTACATTTCGAGTTTTTGAGAACCGTTTGAATCAAGGAATTATTCAAATTTAAATGGTTCTCAAAAACTCATAAAAACAAACTTTCGTTATATATGGGATGATGTTTTTATCTTATGTATTCTTCATGTAGTTTATTCAATTAGATGTTTATGTGAATGAACCATAACTATGTAGACCTATTCCTAATAGATTGATCCCAAAATAACATATCCAAATTATAATAAATCCTATAGAAGCTACAAGTGCCGAATTCGTACCTTTCCAATTTATATTTGTTCTAGTATGTAAATAAATCGCGAATATGGTCCAAGTAATAAATGCCCAAGTTTCCTTGGGGTCCCAATTCCAATAGGACCCCCATGCCTCATTAGCCCATACTGCTCCACAAAGAATACCTATGGTTAAAAAGGTAAACCCTAGACTAATGACACGATAACTCCAATAATCCAAACGCTCAGTTAATTGATATTTGTAATAATTTTGAAATGAAGGAAAAGAAGTGTTTTTAAAAACACTTCTTTTTTCATTCAAATATTCAATCTCACCAAAGAAAAATGACTTAATTAAAAAATTATTGCTTTTACAAAAAATTTTGATGTTTTTTCGAAATGTAATGACTAGAAGAGCGACTGATAATAATGATCCGCATAAAAGAGCTGCATAGCTCAATAACATCATACTTACGTGCATCATTAACCACTGAGATTGTAGAGCAGGTACTAATATTGCGGATTGATGCATTTCAGTTGAAAGACCCGACATGGCAAAGCCTTGAGTAAAAATGGTACTTGGTGCAATTATTGTGCTTAAATCGTTTTTAAGGTTACGTATCTTGGGAATCATATGAATAATGAAGAAACTACACGAAAGGAAGATTAATGACTCGTATAAATTACTTAATGGAAAATGTCCCGAAGAAATCCAACGAGAAACTAATAATCCTGTTATAGAGAAAAAGGTAGCTATCATCCCTTTTTCTGATGAATCACGTAATCCTACAATTTTGCGGACTAATAAGGTCATCAAATGAATCATAATCACAATTGAAATGATCGAAAAAGAGATATGAGTTAATATATGTTCTAAAGTCGCAAATATCATAAAAGGGGTCCCATTACAGAATTGGAAATCGCGAATTGAATACATTTTAGGATCTATTGTATCTCTTTTAGAAGATGCCGCCACTCGGACTCGAACCGAGATGCTTTAGCACTGCTTCCTAAGAGCAGCGTGTCTACCGATTTCACCACGGCGGCTTACTTGAAATAATAATAGTCAATTCATGTTGAATCGTCGAGATTCAAGGATTCAATATAGTTTAGGAAACATTAATTAGAATCAATGAATAAAGACTGGTTTGTGGTTTAAATATTTGAATCCTCAATAAAATACCTACCTAGGTAGTATCGTCGTGGGTTTTTTAACAATTAACTTTCATGTACTAGAAACTAAGTTTTCTCCAAACAGTTGGAACTCCATAGTTTTTTCTCGGTTGAGGTATAAAACTAAGAATTGTCCTTTTTTCTCTATTTTTTTATGATTTGTTTTTCAATGAAAAAAAATCAAATAACTAGGATTTCATATCTATCACAATTTCATCATTAAATACAAATAATTTTTTATTTTTCTAATGATTTCGATACCTTAGTATATTAAAATTAAAGTATTAATACTCTTTATTGCGCATATAATTTCTAATTTATAATACCATTTACAAAACCAATTAAGTTTTGGGATAGGCATATAACAAAAGAGTTTCAATCTCTATCACAATTGTACTTTTCACAAGAAAAGTACAATTGCGATAGGGAAAAAAATAATACTTAGAACCCAATATACAAAAAACTCTTATTCTATATATCACAGCAGTGAGTTCTAAGAAATATTGAGAAATTCAATACAGAAAAATACATTAGTTAACATTCATCTTACAAAATTTGAGGTTCTTTAGGCTATATCAATTGAGATTATTCTAAGACTTTATTATTTGTTTGTCGCACAAAAAAACTTTTTGAATGCCCGGTGGAAACCGATTTCGCTAAAGAAAAAGTTTTTACTGCAACTAAATATCCTTTTTTCTTCCAAATATTTCTACGAATACGTTTTTTTGACATAGAAGTACGTTTTTTTGGAACTGCCAT